ATCACAAGAATATTTCTTTTATTAGGACGATAACACTGAAAAGAAAGATTGCCCATCTTTTCTTTCATTTCGGGAGAAATACGATCGGGGGGGGCTAATTCGAATCCCTCGGGTAAAATAAGAACAGCTCCTACATTCAAAGCTCCCTTTTTACCATTAGCAAGAACTTGTTTTAGTTGCATATCATAAGGAATTCGAACAACTGCTTCAAATACAGTATCAGGAAGTACAGCTTGCGGAACTTCAATATCCACGGGCTTATTAGCTAAATGGCAATTGGCACATACAATTCGCCCAGTTGCTTCTCGTGGATTTTCATAACCCTGCTGCGCAAAAATGGGATATGCATTTGAAATAGATGCTCGAGTTATTACATATATCATGATCGATACATAAATGGATCGAGTCATCTGTTCTTTTACCCAAGAAAAAGTATTTCTATTTTGCATGGTCCAATCATTGATCCCGGAATTTCTACAATAAATTCGATAGGTAGCTAGTAGAATTCCCTATCCACAAGTTTGCCATTGTATTGATTGTACTGAAAGAATTGTACTGGTGGAATATAGTATGAATACCTTGAATTGAGAAGGTAGAAGTATAAAGAATAAGTAAGATTTCAAATGATTTCTTTATAAACGAAGAAGAATTCTGATTTGATTGATATCAAAAGATCTAATGAATTCTTCATTCATTCATTGAATGATAAATTACTACAAGCGAAGGAGATACACGATTTAAAAAATGGAAGATCCAATATTTCACAATTGTATCTAGAATCACTGGAAAAGTGGAAACAAGACCAGATATAATCTGATCATTCTGAGCCAATCCAAAATCGTTGTAGATCGAACCAATCATTAGTTCCCAACCATGGGTCGAGTGAAATCCGATCCATAAATCAGTAACTAAAAGAATCGAAAAAGCTTTGATTGTATCACTTAAGTTATAGAGAAATTCCTGAATCCAAGAATTTAGAATGAAGAGTTCTTCATTACCCAGAACAAAATAACCACTTAGAATAGCGAAACAGATTAGATTTGTAGAGAAATGCAAAATGATATGGAAATGAGATTCATTGTGTCTTTGGACCAATTGTATCGTTTCCTTGTGCATTCCTATACGAAGCCTTTGCATATGTGTCTCCGAGTACTCCTTTATCATCTCGTCCAACAGGAATAGTTCTTCTAATTCCATAAATCTTTCTAGAACATTTTTCTCTTGAATATCATTCAAGAGGATTTCGGATTGCCTGGTATTCCACCAATTAAGAACCCAAGTTTCTAGACATTTATTAAATGAGAGAGAAACCCACCAGGGCAAAAAGAGTATAGACACAAGATATGGGAGGGAAGCCAATGCTTTCTTTTTTTTCATTCTGTATCTGTGATGTGAATTGTTAATGAACCTGTTTCATTCGTCGATTCTATCTGAGATTTCTATGAAGCACGAGTTCTATAACAAGAGCCTATAACTCTAACAAGAACAAGGTATCGAACCTATGGTTCTTTTCCTATTTTTGTTTTTGTGTAAGAATTGAGTCCTTGGATCTAGAATAATCTAGAATAGAACATAGAAGAAACATAGAAGAAGGGCCCTTTTCGAATGAAAATAAAGAAGAAATTATTTTCATATTCCAGAGATCTCAATTAGGCAAATTGGAACCGATTTCCTCTTCATTTCTTCCTTTCTTTCGATGAAGACTCGAAAACCCATTTGAACTAACAAATCTAATTTGGATTTCAAGACGAACCCTACCGGATCCTTTAATTCTTTTCTTTCTATTTCGAATTCGAAAGATTTCACTGTCTAACCGCAGCACGGGGATAGGGTATCAATTCAAAGGCCTAAAAAGAGGAATTCTGTTTTACGAAAACAAAAGACATGTTAGGATATTTGATGAATCTATACTTATTTATTAGACCTTTTACTAGTATAAAGAGTGAAGCTGGACGTCATGCGTATGCGTATACAAAATAGTTTTTATGTACAAATAGTTTCTATTCTCCTTAATAGATTTTCAAATCTATTTTATTTGATTAGTTATATTATATTTTATTAGAATTGTTCCATATACGTCCTCCTGCTTTTGAGATATATTAAGTTCCTTCTCTCATGCTGAGATTCAGTTCATTTCAAAATACTTCAATGGGTACGCGCAAGAAATAGGCCAATTCGGCAGCTTTTTGTTCAATTTCTCGTGGAGTCAAATTCTCATCAGTACGAGTCAAGGGAATGGCTCCTTGGCCCCGGATTTCCATATAAAGGACACGACGAGGAAAAAGACCCTCTCTCACCTCCATTCTGATTGATTGGATATCTTTCAGAAAGAAACGAAGGAAGATGCGACGATTTCTTCCAGGAAATCCCCAACGAAAAAGGGACATTATCCCTTCTTTTCTATCGAATCGGTCATAACCACTACCTACATTCCATGAAATTGTGCACCACAAATAAGAACTAATGAATAGACCTGCGATCCCATAGAAAGACATCACGATCCCTTGTGGGAAAAAAAGAATTTGCTGAGACGGAAATACGGATATCAGATTTTTACCAAGATAACTGGAAGTTCCAACCACTAAGAATCCTAGTGAACCTAAAAAAAGGATAAAGGCCCAGCAAAAATTACTTGTTTTTCGAGACCCCGTTATAAGTTCTATCCATATATGTTCTGATCGCCAGTTCATACTATACTAGATCCAGTTGCATTCGATTGGAATTGAGAGAATAACCCAAATGGATTTGACTCGACTTTTCTTGCTTGATCCCGAAGTAACTTTCATCAACTAGCAGTATTCCGACGGGAACCATTAGGAATAATTGGTTAGATACATTGAGTTTCTATTTCAAAGATTTTTCAAAAAAGATTTGCTGATCGTTTTGAATTTAATCATTTAATTGATTAAGCTATAACCGCATATACATACATTTATGCGTATATTATGCATCGGCATACATAACAAAACAACTCTTCCATTTGTTTTCGGAAAGGCTACATATCGTATATCCTACCATCCATATTACATTAAAAAAGTATCTGTATGATGATCCATTGTTGAAATAAATTGATGAGATTTGGTCCCATCGTATTTAGACAATCTTATTTCTTTGGACATAAAGGGATAAAGAAGCCATTGCGATTGCCGGAAAGACTAAGCCCACTAAAGGAACAAAAATAGAGGGAAAGTTCAAATCTATCATAGAATGGGTACCTCGATTTCATATTTGTACCTATTATAATTCTAAATTATAATTATAAAGATATCTTATGATAAGTCTATCTATTAGAAAGAAGATGAAGATATTCAATAACGAATGTAGAACTAAATGAAGTGTAACTATTCCTCTTTCTACACGAATATGTATGATAATCCGCTTTCAGAAATTGGATTCTTCTTCTCCCATCTTTATCTTCATCTTCTTTCTATCTTTCCTTTCAAAACAAAAAAGGTGTTTTGAAAGGAAAGATAGAAAAGAGTTTCTTATGAGTTCCCGACTTTAACCAATCTGATCGATCAAACAGAGATTCCTAGTGAAAAACGGGGGTTCTCGGTAAATAGAAAGAACTTCTATATTCTTCTTATTTGTTATTTGAATATTTCTATTTGATTTCTTTTATTTGATATTTATTCTTTCTTTTTCTTTCATATTTTCTTTTCATTTTTTCGATATTCTTTTTTATCTATTTTCGTTGTTCTATATATGAATATGTCAATATGAATATGTCAAAAGGACGGAGAAAATTCTTTTGATTTCCCGGATTTATCGGAAGGAAAAAGAAACTCTTTTTTATCTTGTCGATAGAGGGATGCTTAATGCTTATTCCTAATCAGGAAGAGAGGTAGAATAAAAAAAGGATCCGGGGCAAAAAGTAATTATCCAAAACTTCTGACTCTTACTACACTTATAACTGATGTCCCCAAAGAAAACACCATCTTCTTAGTTTTGTTTTTTTAATTAGAATGAACTAAATGCTTATTCGCTACAAATAAAAATAACTGAAGCTAGTGCTATACTTCCATTTTAAAATGAAGAATTTGAATCTTTTATCTTTTTTTAATCTTGATTCAAAGGAAGGAAACCATGTAGCTGAAATAACTCATTCAGAACACCTTTTAAAGGATTACGTGGTACGATTGGGTCGAATAAGCCCTTATGGAATAAAGACTCAGCCGCTTGTGAACCGTCGGGTACTGTCTTTTTCAATGTTTGTTCAATTACTCTTTTCCCCGCAAACGCAATGTAGGCATTAGGTTCAGCAATAATGATATCTCCCAACATACCAAAACTTGCTGTAACTCCGCCAGTTGTAGGAGATGTAAGGATTGATACATAGAATAACTTTTTATTTGATTGATAATCATATGAAGCAGAAGATATTTTAGCCATTTGCATCAAGCTCAAACTCCCTTCTTGCATGCGTGCTCCTCCAGAAGCACACACAATAATGACAGGTAGAGATCGATTAGTAGCATACTCGATCAAACGGGTGATTTTCTCACCTACTACGGATCCCATACTACCTCCCATAAACTGAAAATCCATAACTCCAATTGCTATGGGAATACTATTTAGTTGACCTACGCCCGTTTGAACAGCTTCAGTTAAACCCGTTTTTCTTTGATAAAAATAGATGCGATCTATATAAGGTTCCTCCTCTGAATGAAATTCAATGGGGTCCATAGAGACCATATCTTCATCCATAGGCTCCCAAGTGCCAGGATCAAGAAAAAGTTCGATTCTATCTGAACTACTCATTTTCAAATGATATCCGCAGTGTTCACAAATATTCATTTTTGACCTAAAAGATTTTTTATAATTTAATCCATAACAATTCTCGCATTGAACCCATAACTGTTTGTATTTTGTATTTATATCAAAATCATTAGATCTTCCTCTTCTATTGAAATAACTGCTACTAGTTTTGATACTAGAATTTCCACTTTCAATACTACTTATACTTTCCGTACAAATGAAACTATAAATGTAACTGTCGA